TAACCAATTGGCGGGCTCCAGAAATAGTCGAAGTCATACCCAATCGAAAAAGGATGTTATCCAAACGCATTTCAAGTAGTTGTAGTAAAACCCGACCTGTTGCCCCTTTGGCTTTTCCGGCGATACGAACGTATTGAAGTAATTGTCGTTCTGTAAGACCAAAATGAAACCGTAATTTTTGTTTTTCTTCTAAACGAATACGATACTGAGATCTTTTCCCAGAACGTGATTGGTTTCTAAGATCACTTCCGGCCCTAGGCCTTTTATTAGTTAGTCCCGGTAAAGCCCCCAGACGGCGTATTTTTTTGAAACGAGGCCCTCGGTAACGTGACATAAAGACTCCTTTTTTGAGATTTCATTTTACAGAATAAACCTAAATTCAAACTGAACTAAATGAGAAATTAAGCAAAATCTACTGAAGTAGTGTACTACAAAAAGCAAAAAAAAAAAAAATAATGAGATAATTGTATCAATATCCGGACCTTTTGTATATTTGTATATACATGTATACAATAAAGTATCTTTTTCCTAATTTGTTCTGCATGGATCTAACTCTTTCAACTTTTCTTCAGTTGGAAGTTCTTATACGACATAATGGATCGTTGCCTTTGGAAAGGGGGTGAAGAAGCCCTTTCCATACAATATTTTTTTTATTTCAAAGAAACATTATCAATCATGTAAAATCAAAAGAACAAATAGAAAAAGCCGGCTATCGGAATCGAACCGATGACCATCGCATTACAAATGCGATGCTCTAACCTCTGAGCTAAGCGGGCTTACAGAATATAAATTGTCATGCATAGGAATTCAATATATGAATTAGATTCGTTGATAATAGAATAGGTACATAATAATTTATAGTTATAGAATAGAGGGTCTGCCCTAAAGAAAAGAAGAAGATGAGAATCAAAATGAAAGATGCAATCCAGAGATCAATAAAGCATAATGAAATTTTGATTCGGAAAGGGAAGCTAATAAAACAACAAAATTGACCGTTCGAGTATTCATATTCCAAATTGCATGGTAAAAATGAGAGGAAGCGAGGCATATCTTCATATATCCATCTATTGAATTGCGAATACAGACATGCATAGAATCATTTCGTATTGGACCAAATATGGGTGGGTCCCACCACAATACAGATGAAGGAAAGAAGATAGAAATCAAAGGAGAAGAGGAGGAAACGCTTATCGATATAGGAATCGATATTTATAATGAATTCAATGATTCCAGCATAAATGAAAGAAAAAAAGAGAACATTATTACATACAACAATGAGATCCTAATCTCAAAAAAAGGGGATATGGCGAAATTGGTAGACGCTACGGACTTAATTGGATTGAGCCTTGGTATGGAAACCTACTAAGTGAGTACTTTCAAATTCAGGGAAACCCAGGAACTAATAAAAGGCAATCCTGAGCCAAATCCTGTTTTCCGAAAACAAGCGGGGCTTCAAGATAAAGCAAGCGATAATAATAAAAAAGGATAGGTACAGAGACTCAATGGAAGCTGTTCTAACAAATGGAGTTAACTGTTTTTTGCTGGTAGAAAGAAGAATAATTCTTCAATAGAAACTCCAGAAAGAAATTTATATACATAACTATAGGTAGTATAGTACTGAAATTGTATAAAAAAATGATTAATGACGACTTGAATCTGTTTTTTTTAGATGAAAAAAAGTTAATCGATTCTAAGTTGAAGAATGGAAGAATAGTCATTGATCAAATTCTTTACTCCATAGTCTGCTGATCAATTTATGACTCGGACGAGAATAAAGATAGAGTCCCATTCTACATATCAATATCGATAACAATGAAATTTATAGTAAGAGGAAAATCCGTTGACTTTAGAAATCGTGAGGGTTCAAGTCCCTCTATCCCCACAAAAAGCCCATTTTATTTGACTCCCTAAAATTATTTTTTTCTCTCTCCTATCTTCTGTTTTCATTAGCAGTTCGTTCAAAATGCGTTCTATTTGTTGTCATTCATTCTACTCTTTCACAAACAGATCCGAGCGAAAAAGTTATTACTAAGGTATATTAATAATGATAATACACGTACAAATGAACATATTTTAGCAAGGAATCCCCATTTGAATTTCACAGTTCATATCTGTCATACAGAAAATTGAAACTTATAAAGTTTTCTTTTTGAAAATCCAAGAAATTCCAGAGGGGTTGAATAAGACTTTGTAAGACTGACCTTTTCATCCTTTTAATTAACATAGAGCCACCAAAAGCCATCTAGTAAAATCAAAATGATGCTTCAGGAATGGTCGGGATAGCTCAGTTGGTAGAGCAGAGGACTGAAAATCCTCGTGTCACCAGTTCAAATCTGGTTCCTGGCACATGATTTATTTGTATGATATATTCTACAAATTAGAAATATGGATCAACATACATAAAGTCTAGATCCTGATACATATTTATCCATCCAGGTATCTGGTATACTCTTCTATTTCAAAGATCTTCGTTTTTCAAACTTCAACTGGCTTGTTTACA